CAACCCATAAGGGTTTGCCCGTTCTTTGTACATAAACCTTTGTGAGGGTTTCGCGTAGTTTCAGCAGTTCTTCCGCTTCCAGGACAAATTCTCCCGTTTGTGCCTCATAAAAAGAACTAGCAGGTTGATGGATCATTACCCTGATGATATAACAGTTCTCTATCTCGCGTGATGAAACGAAGAGAAAAGAAAGAAAGATAAAGAATAATAGGAAAAAAAAAGATAGAATTGAACAACCGTACGGGCATTATCTTTTGTGCATTGCATACGGCTCTACAATAAAATTGACCCTTACCTTCCATTGAAGAAAGAGAAAAATAGAATCTATCAGACCCAGATGGATAAATGATCAAATTGCCACCCTTCCTTTCAGAGGAGTTAAAAAATACTATGATGGCTCCGTTGCTTTCTATTTTTAAATTGATTCTTTTTTTTGTCTTTGATTCAGCAATCCCAAAGTTTCTTTTTGATCCAATCAAATAAGGAAAAATCTTGTTTTTTTTTCGCCCTCTTTTTTTATAACATAAATATTGTTAAGAGTCCTTCGATGTGAAAACAAAAAAGTTTGTGACGCTGAACTGGACTCCCGATAGATAAGAGAAATCGGAAATACCTTTTATCTCATACTACTCTCTCGATACATAATCGAATCTTTTGAAAAAAAAAACAAGACAAAAATTTTGCATATCGAATTCGAAGTGCCATGCTATTATTACTTAATATTCATATGGCGAAGGCATAGTCTTCTTTTTTCTCTCAAATAAAAAAAACCTCATTGGCGCCAAGCGTGAGGGAATGCTAGACGTTTGGTAATTTCTCCTCCAACCAAGATAAAAGATCCCATTGATGCGGCTAATCCCATGCATATTGTATGGACATCTGGTCGCACAAATTGCATAGTATCGTAAACAGCTACTCCAGGTATTACCCATCCGCCAGGAGAGTTTATAAACAAATACAGATCTTTGGTATCATCCTCGATACTGAGATATACCATAAGACCAATAAGTTGATTCGAGAGCTCGCTATCAACTTCTTGGCCTAAAAAAAGTAATCTTTCTCGATAAAGTCGGTTGATTAGGGTAAAATTGTATCCCTTAGGAACCGTACATGCACCTTTTGACGCATACGGTTCAAAAAATAATTGCGAAAAAAAAAGAATCAATGTATAGATTCAAGTCCTCTTTCTTTGTTCCTATTCTTTTTTCATAGCAGGTTTTTTCTGACTTCTAATGAAAGGACTTTTTCTTCGATTTTTCAATAAAGACGAATTTGAACTTCTTTCTTCCTTATAATAGAAAAAAAGTCACTAAACTTATCGAATTAACTTCTCATTGATGTATTGTTTCATCGAGATTCAATCCAAATCACGATGGTATTTTCTTGTTCCTGAATGGGTCTCTTTCATCTTTTTAGGTTTATGCTCTACTCCGGGTAAAGATCCGCCCGATTTTGATTTGCACATATAGGACAAATCTTCCCATTACCATTTCTTTTTGTTATGACTTTCTTTTTTTTTTTCAATTCATTTCATACCTTTCACCAAGTATTTAGTTTGAGATTCCCTCGCTTGACAAATAGGATCTCTTTACAAATACCAAACAGGAATCATTTATGATACAAGTAGTAATCATAGATATATTACCAATTGGGTTTTTTCTAAACGGAGCCTGGATACTTCATTTTTTAGTCCAACCAAGCCAACCATAAATTATTCTAATTGATAATAGTAATGTGAATCCCCCCAAACAATGGATCTAATTGCGCTTCACGCTCCAAATTTTTGATGATTCAATTTATCTTTCTTGGGCGAAACAGAGGATATCTCGATCGGGGGAGAGAACGGGGAAATCCCATATGACCCAATATATCTGACAAGTCGCACTATACGTCAACCCAAGCTGCATCTTCCTCTCCAGGACTTCGGAAAGGTACTTTTGGAACACCAATAGGCATTAATTGAAAGAAAAAAGAACTAAGTACTATATTTTACTTTGATGTGGAAACGTAACAACATTATTTTATTGTCTTTATAATATTGGTTTTATCGTATTTACCATAGATTAGAAAAATTCATAAAGAAAGACAAAAGAAGAAATAAAGGAAAATTTTGACGAATAGGGCCTTCTAATGAGGAATAAGGAAGGACACATTTACTGATAGAAAATGGTATCAACCACCCATTGCGTATTGGTACTTATCGGGTATAGAATAAATCTGCTTCTCTTTGTTCCTACGAATAGAATTGTTTCATTATTACCAATAGAATAGAACAAATAGTAACCCTTGTTCAGTGGATTATTTCAGAACAAGGGGAGTCCATAGAATAGTCATAGTATAGCTTTTCCAATGCAATAAAGTTACGTAGTGTCTATTTATCTTTGATAAAGAGGTATTTTCCATGGGTTTACCTTGGTATCGTGTTCATACCGTTGTATTGAATGATCCCGGTCGGTTGCTTTCCGTTCATATAATGCATACAGCTCTGGTTGCTGGTTGG